CGTATTATAACGAATTCTTTGGGAGTTTTTAGGAAATACTTTAACATTTTATTAAATTATGAAATTTATAAGACAAGAAAAGATAATAACTACTAAGTACGAATATAAAAAGGGTGGATTATCGTATATATATATTTCATGTAGAAACATGTAGAAAGATGAATAGGTCCATTTATTTATATATTTATTGTATTTTATTAATTAATATATATTTCTTAAAACATATACTTATAGACTCCCTATCCCTATTAAGTATATATATACTCACTTAGGTATACTTAGTATAATATAACAATTCTATATGAATTATAAGATATCTTTATAACAATATAAGGATAAGGTTCAAATATAAAACAATAAATATAACAATAAATAACAGGTACAAATATTAAATCGAGGTACCCATTCTATGATAACTCTCAACAGTCTCCCCTCCATTTTTGTGCCTTTAGTGGGCTTAGTATTTCCGGCAATTGCAATGGCTTCTTTATCTCTTTATGTTCAAAAAAACAAGATTTTTTAGATACAACAAGGACAAATCTTATATATATATATTTTTTTTCAAGACTTACTTGGATCATAACACGGATATCTATTTAGTAAAATATGGTATAATATGCGGCTTCCTTCGGGCATAAGCTCTTATGTATGTGTAAACATGATAAATGAATTATAACTATTTTCAAATAGATCGGAGAATTTCTGAAATGTAAAGTCAATATATCTATATGTATTAGGAAATCATATGAAAGGGATGTTATTATTTTAGTTTGGATCTAAGAAATTCGATGAATTATCCCTAAAGGTTCACATCATAATAGTGCTGGTTGATGAGAGTTACTTCGGAAACAAAAAAAAGTAAAAAAAAAATTATTTTTGTTATTCTCCCAATTCCAATAAAATGCAACTAGGTCTAGTTAGAGTATGAGTTGGCGATCAGAACGTATATGGGTAGAACTTATAGCGGGGTCTCGAAAAACAAGTAATTTCTGTTGGGCCTTTATTCTTTTTTTAGGTTCATTAGGGTTTTTATTGGTTGGAACGTCCAGTTATTTTGGTAGGAATTTTATATCTTTATTTCCTTCTCAGCAAATAATTTTTTTTCCACAAGGTATCGTGATGTCTTTCTATGGGATCGCAGGTCTTTTTATTAGCTCCTATTTGTGGTGCACAATTTCGTGGAATGTAGGTAGTGGTTATGATCGATTCGATATAAAAGAGGGCATAGTGTGTATTTTTCGTTGGGGATTTCCTGGAAAAAATCGTCGCATATTCCTCCGATTCCTTATGAAAGACATTCAGTCCATCAGAATAGAAATTAAAGAGGGTATTTATGCTCGTCGTGTCCTTTATATGGAAATAAAAGGACAAGGAGCCATTCCCTTGACTCGTACTGATGAGAATTTTACTCCACGAGAGATTGAGCAAAAAGCTGCTGAATTGGCCTATTTCTTGCGTGTACCAATTGAAGTATTTTGAAAAAAGGAACTGAAGAATGAATACTTTGCAAGAGATAAAAAACTCAAGAATCATCTTTTTTTCTATAGCATAACTTAACTGAAGTTTCTTCAGAACGCTTACTCGAGCCAAAGCAAACGTATATGAAACAATTCTAAAACGAAATTGTTTATGTCCACAATTTTTTTTATGCGTATGTAAATCCACTTAACTCAATTCAGTAACAAATCTAAATGATAGATTCATCATATATCAAAACAAAACATTTCATCATAAAGTAAAGAATTTTTTTCTAAATATTTGATATTTTGATAGAACGGGAGTTCTTTCGTCTCGAAATCCGACTACTATTAATTTGAAGAGGGCTCTTATTCTATATTCTTTCTAAATTCAAGGACTAACCGCTGTACTGAATCACAAAAAAATCCGGAAATACATCGATGACTTGTAATAGAACTTATGCTTGATAGAAATATTAGTATCATATAGAGTCGACGAATGAGGTGCGTTCATTAAAAATTTTAAAATTCACAGACGAAAAAATGGCAAAAAAGAAAGTATTAATTTCCCTTCTATATCTTGCATCTATAGTATTTTTGCCTTGGTGGATCTCTCTCTCATTTAATAAAAGTCTGGAATCTTGGTTTACTAATTGGTGGAATACTAGGCAATCCGAAATTTTTTTGAATGATATTCAAGAAAAGAGTATTCTAAAAGAATTCATAGACTTAGAGGAACTCTTACGTTTGGACGAAATGATAAAGGAATACCCGGAAACACATTTACAAAAGCCTCGCATCGAAATCTACAAAGAAACGATCCAATTGATCAAGATGCACAACGAGGATCGCATCCATACAATTTTACACTTCTCGACAAATATAATCTGTTTCGGTATTCTAAGTGGTTATTCTATTCTAGGTAATGAAGAACTTGTTATTCTTAACTCTTGGTTTCAAGAATTCCTATACAACTTAAGCGACACAATAAAAGCTTTTTCTATTCTTTTATTAACTGATTTATGTATAGGATTCCATTCGCCCCACGGTTGGGAATTAATGATTGGCTCTGTCTACAAAGATTTTGGATTTGCTCATAATGATCAAATTATATCCGGTCTTGTTTCTACTTTTCCAGTCATTTTAGATACAATTTTTAAATATTGGATCTTTCGTTATTTAAATCGTGTATCTCCTTCACTTGTAGTGATTTATCATTCAATGAATGACTGAAAAGTGATCGAACGATCCAATTATAATATTTGTTACTTTGTACATAAGCAAAACATTCAAAATTGTACTTACTACCCATCCAAGGAATTCCTCCAATATTCCAGTAAAATTATTTATATTTAATATTTAAGTAAATAGCAAAATTATAGATAGGGAACTATACTAGCGACCTACCTAATTTTATTGTAGAAATTTTCGGGATCAATGATTGGACCATGCAAACTAAAAATACCTTTTCTTGGATAAAGAAAGAGATTACTCGATCCATTTCCGTATCGCTCATGATATATATACTAACCCAGGCACCCCTTTCAAATGCATATCCCATTTTTGCACAGCAGGGTTATGAAAATCCACGAGAAGCGACTGGCCGTATTGTATGTGCCAATTGCCATTTAGCTAATAAACCCGTGGATATCGAGGTTCCACAAGCGGTACTTCCTGATACTGTATTTGAAGCAGTTGTTCGAATTCCTTATGATCTGCAACTGAAACAAGTTCTTGCTAATGGTAAAAAAGGAGCTTTGAATGTCGGGGCTGTTCTTATTTTACCCGAGGGGTTTGAATTAGCCCCTCCCGATCGTATTTCGCCCGAGATTAAAGAAAAGATAGGAAATCTGTCTTTTCAGAGCTATCGTCCCACTAAAAAAAATATTCTTGTGATAGGTCCGGTTCCTGGTCAGAAATATAGTGAAATCACCTTTCCTATTCTTTCCCCGGACCCCGCTACTAAGAAAGATGTGCACTTCTTAAAATATCCCATATATGTAGGCGGGAACAGGGGAAGGGGTCAGATTTATCCCGACGGGAGCAAGAGTAACAATAATGTTTATAATGCTACAGCAGCAGGTATAGTAAGCAAAATAATACGAAAAGAAAAAGGGGGGTACGAAATAACCATAGCGGATGCATCGGATGGACGTCAAGTGGTTGATATTATCCCTCCAGGACCGGAACTTCTTGTTTCAGAGGGCGAATCCATCAAACTTGATCAACCATTAACGAGTAATCCTAATGTGGGTGGATTTGGTCAGGGAGATGCGGAAATAGTACTTCAAGATCCATTACGTGTCCAAGGTCTTTTGCTCTTCTTGGCATCTGTTATTTTGGCACAAATCTTTTTGGTTCTTAAAAAGAAACAGTTTGAGAAGGTTCAATTGTCCGAAATGAATTTCTAGATCTGCGGATTTATCAACATCAAGCTCTAAAAATAAACAAATTTTTGTTGGGAATTATGTATGATCAAAAAAATTTTGCTTATTTATATTCTTTATTCTACCGGATTTCGGGAATTACTTAATACCGCATTCCTGGTCATAGTATATTGTGAAGGCGACTGTTTTACTTAACTCTTCTTTATTTATTTGTTTTTTCAATCCAAATTGAAACGGTATGGTATAGAATGAATCAATAGTTTTCTATTTGACTAGAATCAAAACAAAAGATAAATAAGCGGAGAATAGAAACCAAAGTATAAATGAGAGGAACAAAGGAGTTTAGGGGAGATTGTTCGTCTCCTAGTCCTTGACACAAGAAACGGAATTTTACCCAACCCTTTCTTGTGTCGAATTAATAAAGATTCTCGATCCCGTTCGTAAAAAATGGATATTTGTAGTTTTCATTTTTTTTTTTTATATAGGTTTATTTTATCATAACCCTTTTTTAGATTTCTTACGTAACATAGTGGTAGTGGACAAATAAATATAGGTCAATTTATTGAGCAATATAGAACTTCTTCAATTTCAACGAACTTATAAAAAAAAAATTTCACTTTTATTAGATTAAATATTTATTAGATTAAATGGAGTAAGGTTCTATTCTATTAGTATAGAAAGGGTTTGCATGATATCTGATTGATAGAAATATATTATATTTCTATATAATTGTGAGTCATCCAAAAAGGGTAAATCGAGTGATTCCTTCTTTGTTTTAAGTATTGACAGATACTATTGAGTAACAGATGTTCTGAATCAATTAACGAAGTTCATTTTTTAAAAACATCATCAGAAAAGGTGGAGGTTTTTGAAACATCTCTAAAAAAAAATATTATGATTATTAAGAACTCAACGGGACTTACCCCCTCTTTCCTTGTCTGATTCGAGGGGGATCCCGTTGAGTTCTTATGCTTTCATGTCTACAACTCAGTTCATCCGTTTATTACAGGGATGAACCTAATCCGGAATATGAACCATAAAAGAAAATACCGATTAAACCGATCACAAGAATACCGGCTACAGTACCTATTATCCAAAGAGGAATCCTTCCAGTAGTATCGGCCATTTGTCCTACTTTCCTCCACATTTTATCAAG